CGGATATAGTCATAATTAAATGGGTCAGGTCCACTTACTTTTTCTTTTGTTGATTTCGAATCTTTCCAATGGATTTGATTGGTATAATGCAAAATAGAGATCTTTGATGATTCAAGGGGCGTATTCATAATAATGAATATTTACCGACTTTCTAACTAGAACTACTATACTCTAACTCAGTATTCAGTATAATGATAACGTATTATTTTGTTAGTTCCTTTTTTATTTCAACTAAATAAAAAAAAGATCTCTATTTTCTGAATACTATGACTGGACTTTTCTGAAAAAAAAAATGAAAGCCCCTTATCGGATTTGAACCGATGACTTACGCCTTACCATGGCGTTACTCTACCACTGAGTTAAAAGGGCTTATTTGATTTAATTCCCGAACGAATCACTATGTGGATAAAATTTCTATATGCACATATATTATATACATAAGTATATGCAGTAGACTCATGGTGGCTAGTGGCTGATTTTGGAATAATCAAATGGATTTGCCTAGCAAGTCTAGACTAAAATGAATTGTTTCAAGACCCGCCTTAATTTTTTTTTATTGAGATGATCCCTATCAAAACAAAATTGGCTCGATTGGTACATAACATACATGTACACTTACCAATTCGACATAAAAGAAATTTCAAGATATTTCATCGAATCATGTGATGAAGAGATTCTACTTGTCCCCTTGAACTAAAGTCTTAGAGAAAATTTTTGATAACTTCTTGATCCCGCTTACTAGATTTATTTTAGTAGATTTATATAGAGAATGTCGATTGATAATGAATATCAATGACGAATCCAAAAATTCTATACAATTCTGAAAAACGGAAAGATTCTTTGGATCTAATCATATCATTCCATTATATTGACAATTTCAAAAAACTGATCATACTATGATCATAGTATGAGGGCGGTTGGACAAGTCGGCCCCCATCGTCTAGTGGTTTAGGACATCTCTCTTTCAAGGAGGCAGCGGGGATTCGAATTCCCCTGGGGGTAGGGTACTGCGAAAGGAAGTTGATCATGGATTACCAATAAGCCTAAAATTGATTCTTCCTGGGTCGATGCCCGAGCGGTTAATGGGGACGGACTGTAAATTCGTTGGCAATACGTCTACGCTGGTTCAAATCCAGCTCGGCCCAATAATTCGCCAATCTACCATGAAATGGTCTAACCCCCTCTTGTCCTTCAGAAATACCCCATACGAAGATAAAAAAGAATCAAATTTTCTGCTAGATCCCTTATTTCCCTGGGATTGTAGTTCAATTGGTTAGAGCACCGCCCTGTCAAGGCGGAAGCTGCGGGTTCGAGCCCCGCCAGTCCCGACGGATCCAATATCCCATAAATACATCAATTCATTTTTTCCCTTTCTATGAACTATGTATGAAAGGGTGTCGGGGGGCATACTTTCATTTCCAAAGCAAATCAAATATCAAATAAGGGGTCGTTATTTCTTTTTTCTTTTCTATTTTTCCATTTCGCTTTTATTGTTTGTTTAGATTTGTAACTATGTGACTAATCGAAGTGGAAAGGCAATCTGATGATCCTTTATCAGATGATTGTACAAGGAAGACGCAAGGTAGGTTATAGAAAAAAACAAGGAAATGGATTCTAAATAAAGGAATTTTGGATTGATTGGGTCAGGAATCCAAATTTGGATTCGGTATGGATAAAAGAACTTCCTATGTTATACTATTCAAGTCTCGACGACGAATTGATTTGATAGATCAGATATTATTATTCATGATATTGATCCGATTCAAGATCATCGAGAGGTAATTCATTCATTGAATTTACAGACGAAATATTTATCATCTCTAGGGGATTAAATCCCGAGTTATTGCGAAGTAAAAAAAACGATGAGATTATGGAAGTAAATATTCTTGCATTTATTGCTACTGCGCTATTCATTCTAGTTCCTACCGCCTTTCTACTTATCATTTACGTAAAAACAGTCAGTCAAAATGATTAATTCAATTGAATTTGAAAATTCATTTGAACGAAACTTTCCTTCTGAGTTCTTATCAAAAATTGACGAAGTCAAATGAAAAGGATTCCAATTTCGCGTCTTAACTTAAATGAAATGAGCGGACTATAATCGGCAGTATTCTAAGAGATAGATAGTATGTAAGAAAGAAATAGATGCATCTTTCTTTCTACCATACTATCTATCTTTTAGTCTATAAAGTTGTAATCTAGAATAAAGATAAAGGCTTAAGTTTTTATAGATCAATCTACAATATTCTCTTCATAGATGTATATTAATTCCATATCATATATTGTATGGAATTGACATAACACCCAATTTACTACATCGATTTGTTCCGATCAATCGGAAATCACTCTTATCTTAGGATTCTAATTCCTTTCCTTTTACTAATAAGGAAGAGAAAACCTCACCGATTTTTAATGCCCGAACCATGATATGAAATAAGTCGATAAAGCAAAAATCGACTTTCTAAAATTAGAAACCAATCGGTAAATGACCCATATGTGACTCGCTCAAGGTAAGATCTTATTATTGCATAGTCTCTCATTAGACAACCACTATCTCTATATCATTTCTCATAGAAAGTGCGTATACACTTAACAAAACGTCTTCTTCTTTGAACAATAAAGAGGGAAAGAAATAAAAAAAAGTCTAGTCTTTCTCAGTATCTATCTATAAAGATAGTAAGAGCTCATTCCATTGATTGAAATAGAAAATTTCGGAAGAATTTTAGGTTAGAAGAAATTTCCAATCATCGGAATCCCTTTCTTTTCGAAATACAAACACGGGAATCACTGAAATATCTCTTTGAGAGAAAGAGTATGATTCATATCATAGATAACTCCATTGGAGTCCAATGGGATTCGAAATTCAGAGATTTTGATTTTAAATAGTTCAAAACGCGTTGCAGAACGATCTATAAAACAATTGATACGGTTTGATTCCTCAACTCAATTAGTAGTACTTCTAGAGCCCACTTCTTCCCCACACTACGAGTGAAAGGGAAAATGTAAAGACTACCATTAAAGCAGCCCAAGCGAGACTTACTATATCCATGTGAATTATGTCCCCTATCTCTATAAATACGAAGGAATTTTTCCATTATTCCTCCCTAATAATAGTGGAATCCATGGCGCAGAGTCAAAAAGGGATTCTGACCGAACACTATCGAGAAACCAATCCAATAAATCGATTATGATTTCGAATCGGGAAAGATTAAACACAAGCAAAATACGTAGTAAGATCCGAAGGGAATGGGAACATGTAGGAATAAGAATAATAAGTCCTATTCTTTTTTTGTTTTGTTGACCTTAGTAAGTAAAAACAGACAAGGGAGAAATCCCGAAAAACCAGAAATCTCTATCTATTACAGACCTCTATTTCCCCATTTGATCCGGTACCCCCCTTCCCCATTATCGCTCTGAAAGAGGGGGCTTGTCTAGGGGTTGCCGCAAAGAAATTCTTTCTGTTTGCCCCTTTTTCTATAAAAGTCAATTATCAATCCAATCTAATATTGGTTGGATACCTGAGCACTCGGAGATTCTCGCGAGTCCGTCGTATATTGCACCTCCTTCCAAAACTCTTAATTGAATCAGATTTTCTATTCAGGCTCTACAATCTGATTCAAGATCCAGTCATTAGACACTCCCTTAGTAATAGAAGGGAATCGTGAAGTCTTGATAGACCCTCTACCAGTAGATTCGAATATTTCCTTGAATCCTAGATGCGAACGAGCATTCACACTCTTTTTGTTTAGAAAACCCTCAGACCACATGCTTAGAATCAACAAAGCATTAACAGTCTGTTTCCTCTGCTTCTAACGGGGAAGAATTCTGCGAGTTCTATAAGCGGAACCGAAGAGAAAAAGAGATTTCGAGTTTTTTTGTTGATCAGGCGACACCCGGATTTGAACTGGGGAAAAAGGATTTGCAGTCCCCCGCCTTACCACTCGGCCATGCCGCCAAAATAATACAAAATAGATGAAAATTTTCCCAGATTGCTGAAGTTTTATTGTACTTGGATTTTGACTCCTGTTTTCCTTAATTCTTTTCCTAAAAGAAACACCCTTTTTGGATTTTATCCATCCCTTCGATTGATTGTATAGTATTGGAAAATCCACAATGCTAAAAACATTCTCTGGCTTTTCTATTGAGAAATCAAATGTGGATTTTCAGCCGACAAACTTGAACCATTAACTATTGACTGCTTAGTTCGAATTAATGACAATTCTGGGATTTGAATCGCAAATTGTGTTTTCCTAATGACATAAGAAAATACAAATTGAGACAGAACTAATCAGTATTTATTTTTTCAATCAAAAAATCCTTCTCAATTTCAATTATAACAAAACATATCAGTATATGTAAACCCCAGAACATAAATTGTTACACAGATATCTATTATTTAGATATATTGTCTATAGGTAATTATCAGAAAATTATCCTACTTCACTTCAATTTTGCATTAAATAGAAATTCTCTTTTGATAGAACACGACCCGGACTGTCCCGAATAGAACCAGCAATAAAAGAGAAGTCGGATATTATAGCTATCCGCATACGTGTTTAATAAGTGCAACCCTTCTTATACACTTCAAATCATATTCTATTCAAAAATCAGTAAAGTAAAGTAGAAATATTTCTCTTCTCTGCGAATCGTTTTTTTTTTGAATAACGAAATCTCTAACATAAAGACGGTTAAGTGCTAAAAAAATGGATCCTATGTTGTTTCTGATTTTTCTGTCTTTGTATTTATCTCCCAAATACCGAATCCTTTTATTTTTCTCAAATTCGAATATGTAATATCATAATAATGGTATAATTGAAATCCTTTTTGTTTTGCTATTATATACAAAACCTTATGACTTTAACTTTAATAAGTCTAAGTGACAGAATTCTGTTTCTAGGACTGTTTTATCAATTCCTTTCCATTTTGATCTGTTGCAACTTCCAATTTAAGTAGAAAATTCTCTTTATTCCTCCGTTCAAACGTAGTTCATACATTTCATT